TCCACAAGTACCAGCAGACGCCCAAGAAACCACCCGACCTCGTACATCTGTAACAGTCACAATGGTATTGTTGAAACTTGCTTGAACATGAATAATGCCCTTTGGTATTTTACGTGTACTTTTACGTAAACTAATACGCCTATTACTACGTGAACCAATTCTTGGTATAGGTTTTGCCATATTTTATCATCTCATAAATATGAGTCATACATCTATGGATATATCCATTTCATGTCAAAACAAATCTTTTCATTTTTTTATTTGTAAATCGATTATTTTGGCTCTTTTACTTTGAGTAGGATGATTATCCTTGTCGTTGTTTATGTTTCGGGTTGGAACAAATTACTATAATTCGTCCCCTTCTGCGGATCAGCCGACATTTTTCACAAATTTTACGAACAGAGGCCCTTATTTTCATATCTGTTATTCCTTATTCTAATTCCGAATCTATTTATTGGAAGAAATTAAGTTTCTTTAAATTTGGAACCTCGAATTGGATTCCGGAATGCTGAAGTTTAAAAATTGTTTAATCAGTTGAATCCTTGTTGCGAAGTCTATAAATTATACGTCCTCTAGTTGAATCATAACGGCTTACTTCAATTTTAACTCGATCCCCCGGTAGGATCCGTATAAAACTACGTCGTATCCTTCCTGAAACATAACCTAGAATCAGATCGTCATTATCTAAACGAACCCGGAACATACCATTAGGAAGTGATTCAGTAATCAAACCTTCATGAATCCATTTTTGTTCTTTCATTCCAGGTAAAACCCCCTTAAAGTATTAACTAATGGGGGAGTAGCGATATTCGGCAAGCCATTATTTTTCTTTTTTTCACAACTAGGAAGTTTTGGATCAAATTCGGATATTAATATTCGAAGGATTACCATATATAACATAAAATTTCTCCGCCAATTCCTTCTAACCGAGCCTCTCGGTCTGTGATTATACCTCGAGAAGTAGACAGAATTACAATTCCCATTCCGCCTAAAATTCGAGGAATTCGTTGATAATTAGAATAGATTCGTAGACCAGGCCGACTTACTCTTTTTAAATTTAAAAGATTTCTACAGGGCCCTTTACGATTTCTTCTATGTCGCAGAGTTAAAACAAAAAAATAGTTGTGTTTTTCCTGATGTTTCCTTGCGCTTTCGATAAAACCTTCTCGTAAAAGTATTTTAACAATATTTTCGGTCATGTTAGTATATGCTATTCGAACTGTTCCTTTTCTATTCATGTCAGCATTTCGTATAGAGGTTATTATATCAGCAATAGTGTCCCTACCCATGATGAATTCCAATTAGTTATCCTTTTATATAATCAACATGCTTTTATTAGTTTATTATTTGTTTGAATATTATTTATTTGCTTTTTCATTTGAATTTAATTATTAATAAAAATTAAAGGGATATACGTGATACATAATCTACTAATTGATAATTGAATTGATTTTCTTTTTATTCAAATATCCTATTCTAACTATACTATAGTATAGTCTTTTTTTTTTTATAATACCTCGGGGGCTAACGAAACTATTTTAGTAAAATTTAATTGTCTCAACTCCCGGGCGATCGCGCCAAAAACTCGAGTTCCTTTTGGATTTCCTTCGTGATCAATGATAACTGCAGCATTGTCATCATATCGTATTATTATACCGTTCTCCCGTTTGAGTTCTTTACGGGTACGTACAATTACAGCTCTAATCACTTCGGATCTTTCTAAGGGCATATTTGGAATTGCTTCTTTTATCACAGCAACAATAACGTCACCGATATGAGCATATCGACGATTGCTAGCTCCTATGATTCGAATACACATCAATTCTCTAGCCCCGCTGTTGTCTGCTACATTCAAATGGGTCTGAGGTTGAATCATATCATTTTTTATCTTTTAATGCATAATGCAAAGGGCGAAAAAAAGAAATATTTTTTGTCCAAAACCAAAAACACCTGCGGTTGTTTTTTTATCCCAAATATAAATTTACTTTTATTTTACATTCCTATTCTGAAATAATGAATTGAGTTCGTATAGGCATTTTTGATGCCGCTATTGATATAGCCTTTCTGGCTATATTTTCTGTTACTCCGCTTATTTCATAAAGTATTCGACCTGGTTTTACAACAGCTACCCAATATTCGGGGGATCCTTTCCCCGAACCCATACGTGTTTCGGCAGGTCTTACTGTAACGGGTTTGTCTGGAAATATACGTACCCATATTTTTCCACCACGACGTGCATTTCGTGTCATTGCTCGTCGTCCAGCTTCTATTTGTCTAGATGTGATCCAAGCGGGTTCAACTGCCTGAAGAGCATATCTACCGAAACAAATATGATTACCTCGATAGGATGTTCCCTTCATTCTTCCTCTATGTTGTTTACGGAATCTGGTTCTTTTGGGGTTATAGTTGATGGTTCTTTCGCCATTCCATCTCTACTACAGAACCGGACATGAGAGTTTCTTCTCATCCGGCTCCTCGCGAATGCAAAGAATCTTATATG